TCTGCATCTCCCTGACCAAACCCGCCTACATTAGGATTACTTGTTAATGGTTGATCCAATCTGACCGATTCACCCTCGGAAACAAGAAGTTCTGGTCCTGGGGGGATAATATTAACCACTTGTCGCCCGTCCGCATTTGTTATGTTTATTTCATACCCCCCTTTTTCTTTTCGGATTATTTTGCTTACTATGCCTGCTGTTGTAGCATTATAAACTGTATTGTTACTCCTGCTCCCGTCGGGATAAATCTGACCCCTTCCCCTGTTCCCACCTATGTAGATAGGATATTTTAAGAAGTAAACATCTTTTTTATTAGTCGGGTCAGGGGCAAGAATAGGAAAGACTATTTCGGTATATTTCTGACCAGGGACGGGTCCTATCACAAGAATATTTTTTTTATTAGGGCGATAGCTCTGAAAAGACAAATTGCCTATCTTTTCTTTCATCTCAGGAGAAATACGATCGGCAGGGGCTAATTCAAAACCCTCCGGTAAAATAAGAACAGCCCCCACATTCAAACCCCCCTTTTTACCATTAGCAAGAACCTGTTTCAGTTGTATATCATAAGGAATTCGAACAACTGCTTCAAATACAGTATCCGGAAGTACCGCCTGCGGAACCTCAATATCCACGGGCTTATTAGCTAAATGGCAATTGGCGCATACAATACGCCCCGTCGCTTCTCGTGGATTTTCATAACCTTGCTGTGCAAAAACGGGATATGCTTCTGAAATGTCCGGACGGGTTATGATATAGATTAGAAGCGATACGGAAATAGAACGAGTAATCTGTTCCTTTATCCAAGAAAAGGTGTTTCTATTTTCCATGGTCCAATAGTTGATCCAAAAGTTTCTACAATTACAATAAGGGGGGGTAAGTCGCTAGTATAGTTCCTTATCCACGATTCTGTTAGTTACTTAACTAATTTTACTGGGGAATAATATAAATATCGGATGAATCCCGAAGATGGTTAAAAATAGAAAACGTAAGTACGATTTTCAATACTTTGTTTATCTACAACTACAAAATAACCAAAATAACAGGGGCTCTAATTTTATTAGATTAATATCAGTGGATTTTTTATTTTTTTATCAGCCATTCATTGAATGATAAATAATTACAAGTGACGGAGATACTCGATTTAAATAACGAAAAATCAAATATTTAAAAGTTGTATCAAGAATGACTGGAAGGGTGGAAACAAGACCAGATAGAATTTGATCATTATGAACAAATCCAAAATCTTTGTAGACAGAGCCAATCAGTAATTCCCAACCGTGGGGTGAATGAAATCCGATACAGAAGTCAGTTAATAATAGAATCGAAAAAGCTTTGACTGTATCGCTTAAGTTATATAGGAATTTCTGGGACCACGAGTTAAGAATACCAAGTTCTTCATTACCAATGATAGAATATCCGCTTAGAATAACAAAACATATTATATTTGTTGAGAAGTTCAAAATCGTCTGAATACGATCCTCATTGTGTATCTTAATTAGTTGGATCATTTCTTGTTGGATTCCTATACGAAGCTTGTGTAGACGTATTTCTGAATATTCATCGATCAATTCGTCGAAGACGAACAGTTCCTCCAATTCTATGAATTTTTCTAGAATACTCTTTTCTTGAATCTCATTCAAACAAATTTCGGATTGACCAGTATGCCACAAATTAGTAACCCAATATTCCAGACTTTTTTTAAATGAGAGAGAAAGCCACCAGGGCAAAAATACTATAGATGCAAGATATACCAGAGGTGTGAATACTTTCCTTTTTGCCATTTTTTCCTCTGTGAATTGTTAATCAACCAACTCCACTCGTCCACTTTATGCGATTAAATGTTTCTTTTACCTATGAGTTCTATATTCTATACAAGGTATGGAACCTATGAATCTCTTTTATTTAGTTATTTAGTTTAGGATTTTTTGGTTAGTCTTTGAATCTAGAAAGAATAGAGAAATTGACTTAAGAATCCACTTCGAATAAAGAAATACTAAAAAAATATCGGGAAAGAATATCTGAATCAGAAAAGGAGGGGATTCTTGTGTTTTTATCTCCTGATAAAGCGGGAATCTACCAGTTATCAAAATACTTCAATTGGTACACGCAAGAAATAGGCCAATTCAGTAGCTTTTTGTTCAATTTCTCTTGGAGTCAAATTATCATCAATGCGCGTTAAGGGAATGGCCCCCCACCCTCGGATGTCTATATAAAGAACACGACGAACATAAATACTCTCTTTAACTTCTATTCTAATGGACTGAATATCTTTTATAAAGAATCGACGTAATATGCGACGATTTTTTCCAGGGAATCCCCAACGAAAAATACACATTACGCCTTCCTTTCTATCGAATCGATCATAACCACTACCTACATTCCAAAAAATTGTGCACCACAAATAGGAACTAATAAAGAGACCCGCGAGTCCGTAGAAAGACATCACGATCCCTTGCGAAAAAAAAATGATTGGATGAGAAGGAAAAAAGGATATAAAATTTCGTCCAAGGTAACTGGATGTTCCAACCAATAAGAATCCCAATGAACCTAAAAAAAGGATAAAGGCCCAGCAGAAATTACTTATTTTTCTAGACCCCGCGATAAGTTCTATCCATATATGTTCTGATCGCCAACTCATACTCGATCCGATTGTATTTTATTGGAATTGAGAGACTACCTCAAATTAATTTGACTTTACTTTTTTATTTATGAAATAACTGTCATCAACTAGCACTAGTTTGGTATGAACCTTAGGAATAAGTCATCAAATTGGTTAGATCTAAAAAACAAAAACTATCATACCTCAGAAAATCCCACTATACACCTAAATACACAAATCTCCCATTGCCAATTTGAGCCATCCAGTGATTCAGATCACGGATAGAATTCATTGACTATATATCTTGTGTCAGCGGCCCTAGGGGCCCTGTGCTTTTTTATTTTTTTGTTTGCTCGGTGAAAATCACATATTATACCCTATTTCAATAAATTTCAATAAAGGAATATCTGTTTTATGATACAAATTTAAGTTTTGAAACAATTGGAGGGTATAGATATAGGGTCACCTCGAATCTAAAGAATCTTGTTTTTTTGAACATGAAAAGATAAAGAAGCCATTGCAATTGCCGGAAATACTAGGCCTACTAAAGGCACAAAAATAGAGGGAAAACTGAAAGTTGTCATAGAATGGGTACCTCAATTTATTATTTGTACCTGTTATGTTATTATTTATAAATTCAATATATCTTATAATAATTAGAATTAATAAAATTAGAAAAGAATGAAAATAATAAATTGAAATGAAGCTCATTATTATGACTGTAATAACTCATTTAATACTCAATTTCAATTATTAAGACAACATAACTCTAAATCGAAGTATCTACATCTCTATATCTAAATATTTAAGTGAGTGTCTAGAATAAGAACAAGAAGTGTAGAACTAAGTATTTGTCTTTTCGTCTTGTCTTCGAATTTAGATTTACTAAAAAAAGAAAGAATTTCTTACAGATTATCGAACAATTCATTAGAATATGAACCAACAGGTATTTTTAGATAAAACAGGATTTTCGGGAAATGGAAATAAAAAACTTTTTGTTTTTTAGAGTTGAATTATATACATAAGAGGCGAAGAAGAATTACGCCTTGTTTGTCTAATTTTATGAAAGGGGGAATTCCATCTTTTTATAGAGATTTTAATCATAAATAGAGATAAGGAGAAGTTATACACAACTTTTGCTTATTTATACAATATACAATTCGATCTTATATGACGAAAGACAATTCTCCTTTTTTTTGATTCTGATAAACAACTACCTATTTGCTACAAATAATTGAGCTTAGTGCTCTATTTTATTTTGTCTCTATTCCATTTTGATTCAAAGGAAAGAAAGCGTGGAACTTAAATAACTCACTCAAAACGCTTTTTAAAAGATTACGTGATACGATTAGGTCAAATAAGCCCTTCTCGAATAAATATTCAGCCGATTGCGAACCCTCGGGTACTGTTTTATTCAATGTTTGTTCAATTACTCTTTTACCCGCAAATGCAATGTAGGCGTCGGGTTCAGCAATAATGATATCACCCAACATACCAAAACTAGCTGTCACTCCACCAGTAGTAGGAGATGTAAGGATTGATACATAAAACAACTTTTTATTTGATTGATAATCATATAAAGCAGACGATATTTTAGCCATTTGCATCAAGCTCAAACTTCCCTCTTGCATGCGCGCCCCCCCGGAAGCACACACTATAACAAGAGGCAAAAATTGATTGGTAGCATACTCAATCAAACGGGTAATTTTTTCCCCAACTACGGATCCCATACTACCCCCCATAAATTGAAAATCCATAACCCCAACCGCTACGGGAATGTCATTTATGTAGCCTATGCCTGTTTGAATAGCCTCAGTTAATCCCGTATTTCTTTGATAAGAATCAATACGATCCTTATAAGGTTCCTCCTCCGAATGAAATTCAATGGGATCCAGAGAGACCATGTCTTCATCCATAGGATCCCAGGTACCGGGATCGATCGAAAGCTCAATTCTATCTGAACTACTCATTTTCAAATGATATCCACATTGTTCACAAATATTCATTTTTGATTTCAAAAATTTCTTATAATTTAATCCACAACAACTTTCGCATTGAACCCACAAATGTCTATATTTTTGAGTTACGTCGAGATCATTAGAACTTTCTCCTATAGTTAAATCACTATCCTTCGTGCAGATTTGTATACCCAAATCCTCTTTTTCACTATTATTTCTACTTTCACCACAAATGGCCCTATAAATGTAACTCTCACTTACATTATCAATCTCACTTACTGTCGAAGTATGGATACAGATTTGAGACTGAAGATAACTGCCGATGCAATTATAAATATGATTATTCCAATTATATTGAGTATCAGATTGAGTATCAGACATGTAACTAGAATTCTGATAACTATAAAAAGAACTAGAAAGTTCATTCAGAAAAGAATGATTGT